CCTACCTCATTGCCCCTAACCGTTTCCCGTACCTCTATTGAAACAGAATGGTTTCATGTTCCTTCATCGATTGGTTATTCCTCTCCGTTCGTATCTCCTTCTCCAATTTCGGTCTCGATTATTTCACAAGATTGAATGGCCAAGTCATTGAAAAGCCTCGATTCGATTGTTTTCCAAGAATGTTGAGCCGGGTATGTAAGCCATGTATCTGGGAGGAACTTTAAGGACTTTCGGTTTTTTGCACCGGTCTTGCAGCTTTTTTTTAGAAAGAAACCTATTCTTGTTTGAATAATTGATTGTTGAACCCATTTCATATGATTGGAGTTGCTTGCCTCCTGGGCGCTGCTCCGCTATGCGCTATTCATGGTGCTACTGTAGAGAAGACTGAATTCGAAGATGGTTACATTCCGTGCTTTTGCTTTTCACCGCTGAAGAGACCTATGGGTCACTGCTAACCGCTTCTGGTCCCAAAGATTCGGGCTTGCTATTTCCGTTGGTTACATCTCTTAATATTTCATTTTGCCAGTGACCGGTTTATGGATGAGTGCTCTTGGAGTAGTCGGTCTAGCTCTGAACCAGCAAACTCCGGCTTGAAAGCTGCAAACTACTACGCGGGGCTTAGTCAAGTTCTGAATTAGACTTCAAGGGGAAGAAGCATACTTCAAGTTAGCACTACACCTAAGCAAGAAAACGCCCTATATATAAGCAAGAAAACGCCCTATATATATAAAGGCGTTAGCACCTTACGTTTATTGAATGGGGCTTTCGCGCTAGCGCGCTCAGGAGTTGCTTGTTGGCATATGAGCTTTGCTTGAATGAACGCAACGCTTGGGACTGACTGCTCGATGGTAAGGTGCCTAACTGTAACGTGCCGTGCCCTTGTAGACCGATCGATCGGAAGAATCAGATCATGAGAGCCCAGAGTCCCCGAACTCCTTTTTGGAGCTAGTAGGGGGGAATTCAATTACCTTTTTTAATGTCAGAGACGCCTGGCGCCCGCCAATCATTGTGTCAAAACACCATAAAATGGGCCTCGCACAAGTGAATAAATTGGTGGCCCCTCAACAAGCTCGAAGTGAACATGAGCACGTAGCTCTTCAAGCAAGTAGTCTTATTCTGAATCCGCAGAAAGCAGCTTTGAGTGGGCAATTCCAAGAGAGGGCGGGTACGAATCCATTAGTTGCCTTAGCTCTAACAGGCTTCAGGTGATGTCTTCCAATTCGACGGCTAGACTTGTTAACTGGGCTAGGTGGTAACTGAGCTTGAGTAAGAAGAGTGAGGCCCATCTCTTCAATGTGACGATGCTTGCGCTCAGCAAGACCGTTCAGCTCAGGAGTGTTTGGAAAGTGGAAGCATGAGCTAACCTGCTTCTTCTTCATATATCTCTTCTGCTGCCAAGCACTTCCTAACCCATTGATTTGAAAGTCGGAGACCACCCCGACCCTGCCTTAGGTGTCTTAGTTCGGAATTCATTCTAAAAGTACTCGCCATCTCCCGATCTCCTGGCAGTAACGAATGGAAGCAATAGAAGGCCTGGTAGTGATGTGATCGATGCCTCATCAGGAAGTGTTGAGGAGATCCTTCTTCCGAACTCCCTATGCCCTGACCTTTCACTGCTCAGAGTTTCGTCTAAAAGAGGATTTCTGGATGCTTTAATACCATGTTCTTTGCGGTTTAAGAAGATGCTAAAAACGTTCAGAAAGTTCCAGAAGGGGGTGGCCATTTCGATAAAAGAACTTTCTCAAATGAGGGGGTCCTCGATGCAATTGCCCGGGATATAGCAGCAAGCTTAACGCGACAAGCAGGGCGGTGAGTGGGGAAGAACAAGCCGGGTGGGAAAGCAGATATGGGCAGGCTTTGCTTCAATCCGATAGGAAGGCGAGGGAGAGGTTGCTTAAAGCATCCTCCTAATAGGGCATAGAGCTGAAAGAAAGACTACCATTACAACGGAATACACCAGCATACCATATTGAAACGTGGACTCCTTTAATCAAATGCCAATCAATCAAAGGAGGTAATTTCTACGAATGGAATCCTTCCAGCAGCAGCTCCGCAATCAAAGTGGGAAACTGAGCAGTGACAATCAGTCAAAGGTGCATAAGAAGAAGAAGCCTTGATCCCTCGGCCAACCTGATCGGGGGGTGCTGGCGCGCGAGTCTAAACATCAATAGCCATTGTCAAGTAAATCGGAAGTGAAGCAGTCGTTGAACCAAGAAGCGAGGAAGATTATTAATAGAATTTCTTGGGTCGTAGAAAGGCGGATCAAAGGGATTGACTCACAAGAGTGAGTGAGCTCAGTTTAGGAGAATTAGGCGTACAGGAGGTAGAGGTGTGCCCTTGTGTGATTCCATCATGGTAGTCAAGTGAACTTACTCCTTTGAATGAAATTCCGATGGAGAAAAGCAAAAAGAAGCGGGGGGTCGCGCCTCGGCATGCATATCATAGGCCACTCTCTCCTCGATAGAACATTTGGAGAAATGAGCAAGGCTGTCTCGATCAGCTAACTCTGAGAGAATAGACATGAGTCTTAGCCATCCGAATCTGGAAGGAGCTGTTTTCTAGTATTACCTTCTTCTTGGCTCTACACCTTTGCGGGGGTCTTATGATTCTTCTTAGGCGCGCCTCTTTCTCAAAGACAAAGTGATAAATGCATACCTACCATATGGAGTTGGGGCTCTCTGAATGAGTTGAATGCTTCTATCCATCCGTCCGATCACACTTCTTCTTAAGCTACTCATGTACCAATCCATGCGGTGGATTCTTGTGCAACTGATTCCTAAGGAAGGAGAGATCTTTATAGCAGGGTGCTCACTGAAGGGAAGTGGGAAGATCTTGTCTCAAAGTGCGATGCTGTAGAAGCTAGAAAAGATGCTTCAGAAAAGGAGGTACCAAAGTGAAGACCAGGCATGGAATAGAGCCTACTCAAAAGAGTATGGACGGAAGACTCTCAATAGAAGGATTTTATTATCATTCATCGTCTCAATCTGAGAGCCCGTTACCATGATCACTCGAGCCAATTGTGGGTCGTCCTATTCAATCGGTGTAATTACTGGGCTAAGGAAGGCAAGTTTACATCTCTTACAGACCGAACTCCTTGCCACGAGCGGTTAGCTCTCGACAGGCAGTAGCAACATATGAATCCGCCCGATGGCGCGAAGGATAATCTTGCTTTTAATAAAATCGACCAAAGTGGGCGAAGCGCGCTAAGCTAAGCGAAACAAGTGCTGCTCTGCACGACGATCCAACTTGTTCATTTAATCTGCATCCATCGTTTAGACAGCACTTTTGATCCTACCTCTTTGCTCTAACTGAGTCAAGGCTTCGAATGTGTAATTCTCAGTGTGCGGATTTGAAGCTTCGGAAAAAGCCTAAAGAAGATGGTGAGACTACAAGTGAACAGGTTTGAACTACTTTACAATGCTCTCCTCGACCGCGGGGAAGAGGGCTTCCGCCAAGAAAAGCTTTTGACTTTGCTTTGCTTGTAGCCGTTTTTTCTGTAAATGCAAGGTCTTTGATCGTTTAGCGGGCGTTTTCTCTGAATATGGAATAAATCCTATAACATAACTTTGAGCTATGCCAATGGTCAAAGGGGGCAACAACCAATGAAAAGAAGAAAGAACAATCGGGAGAAAGTGATAAACTGCCTGCTGGTGAAAACCAATTTATCGGGAGAAGCTGGCCGTATTCAGCAATCGCTAGGAATCAGCCTGAAGAAGGTGCGGCATCTGCCTTTGGTTAGAACGGAAAAGAAAGGGAAGAAGTAGTTGTGTATTGGCCGCTGCATGTGTAGTAGAACCGGGTGCCCGCCCTGTAGATATAGAAACTCGTTGGAACCAAACCGCAGAGTAGATATAATTCTTAACCTAGCGAGAAGGAAAGACTCCTAATTGAGAAGCTTGTAACCGAGAGCAAGTCTCATCATGGTGCCCAGTCCTCTTCAAAAGGTAGAATCCTAATATTCTGGAAATTGATCTATAAACAAGGTAATAACAGGCATATGCGTAGCGATCCACTAGCGAGTGCTCCGGGTTCTAAGATCCACTTGAACGCCCTAGCTCGCTTAATCGTTCAGGCCTAAACCTCCCTTTAGTCCGTTCACTGCTCCCACGAACCGATTAGCAACACTAATTATGAGAGGGAAGAAAGGGTGGGACCCCTTTAAATGATAGGGCGGTTGAAGAAAACGAAGTCCAGCATAGTGTTCTGATCTTGAAAATAAGTCTTCCATTTACCCTTTCAGGGGGGTTCTACTACTGGGTAGTGAGTTTCGGATAATAGTGTATGTCCCGGCAAGGAATTGGAGTCCAAAGACGCTGCTTCTTCCGAACCAAGGACCTCGGCCATGAGAGGCTTTGCCTATGAATATTGAAATTCCAAGTTTGCTTGGTGGAATGGCTTTTTTTTGCTCCGAACGCTGTCAGTAATCAGGTTACGAAGAAACGTTGTCCCAACTTATCCAGCGGGTGTTCATTCATGCCCAAGAAAGAGGGGGGCTTGACAAGAGTTCCACAGCTGCTGTCTCCCCCTTGAAGAAATCGGCTAAAGAAACCGTAAAGCTTGGAAGTGCTGATGGGTAAACACCCGAGAAGCGGAAAGCCTCCGCCTATAGAATCGTGAATGGCAACAGGTTGTTCCAGATCGGTCAAGTGGGCAAGTGGAATGGACGTAGATAACGACGACGTCACTCACTTAAAGAGAATGGACTTTGTCGATGTGTGCGAGGTCGCGCTGCTAGCACGCCACCACCCAAAGGTGTCCCACGCCCTGGTTGGTCGAACGCATGTGACGGAACCACTTCGGCGAGTTCCCCTGTCTTTAGGTGGTAATGAAGAAGATTTAGATCGCGTAAATCGAACTGCAAACCCTCCGAACGGAAAGAAAGGACTTTCTTTTTCACCTGACAAGTTCTATGCCTAGGTTCTCATTGCCGCCCAAAAAAGCCCTTTGGGTTCAGTTCCAAGAGAGATTCTATCGAAAGACGAAGTAGCTACCAAAAGGGACGAGAAGGACTTCGGACGGATAGAGAGAGGGGCTAATATACCAAATCAACAAATGGAAGTGAGCGCTGCCTTGCGCCCACAACCAAAAGGGAGTGAAAACTACGTTCTCCAAGTTTGGGATAGGGGTGGAAGTTCCTAATCGTTGGGCATATATCCCAGGAATCGATCAATCTTTCGTCAATCAAAGAGGCGCTTGACAAAGAAGGAGAGCTACTTTGATTGGTTCACGGATGGGAACCAGAAGACTAGTTTTCTCTGACATTGATTTTTGTCCACCACTATATATAATATAGTGAAACTAATTTAATGGGCTTTATCCCGGACCCCTGGGGACAAAGAAAGCGGGAGAGACTCGCGTAGTGAGAGAGACTAAGAAAGAGCTAGTTCGGGAGTGCAAAAGGCGGACCACCGGTCAATAGCAAGAGGTAAGGGCACCGGTAACAGAGGAATGAGGCGAGCGTAGTGAGGAGGTTTGCCGAGAAAGAAGGTGCACAGGAAGGTGTCAGGTTGGTGTGGCGTAGTGGAAGCAGAGCAAGAAGGGTGTCAGCTAGGCAATGGTCGTTCGTGATACTGTTCCCTTTGTTTGATCCGCAGTTCCAGGTCAGACCTGTCTAGCTTATTCTTCATTACCATTACCACTACGTCCCGCTTAGCGTAGCTTAGTGCCGGTTAGCTTACTCGGAAAGAAAGATTGGGCGTGCATGGAAACAGCCAGGTGCTCTTATTTGACGACGGTAAGGACTATTGCTTCCATTATTCATTTTATGAACTGATATGGCTGCCACCTCCGAAGGAGGTTAAAGATATCGGAACGTTCTCGGATACCCCCGAGGAACTCGATGCTCTCAGTAAAAAAAAACGAATCTCAGCTTGGTCCACCATTAGGACGGAGACTTGATCGGGACCAAGATTTAGCTTTAAGACTCTCTCTCTCAGTTCGATCATTCCCGTTCCAACCCGTTCCACCCTACGATGATACAGGAATCGACAAAGTAACAACTGAACTATTTGATTAAGACTTTACCCTTAAATTGAGTATAAGTCAGCAAGCCGAACTTTCTTTTATCGTATATAAAGTGATGGGTCGTAGTCCGGTATCCTTCGGGCGCTGTAAGAAAGAAGATGCTATGTCTCTGTTCTCATTCCCCATGGGGGCCATGAACTACGTGATAGAACCAGTCTTTCTTCTATAGTTATAGTCTTCCTCTACGAAAAGGTGGAACACCGTCTTTGTAGCTGTTTACTACGCCAAACCAAACCGGTGTGAGACCTGTGTGTGAGCGACTTAGCAGCTTTCCTGTCTGAATACCTGCTTCTGGGAAACTGAACCTGGTTGTCCAAGCTACCGACGTAACCATAAGAAGGGATCAAGTGCAAACGTCGTTCTATCTACCCGCAGCCAAGAATTCCTCTCTCCCGCTTCTTAAGACACTTCCTGGCACATACAACATTAAGGGAGCCATTGAAAGGTGACTGACTCATCTATAAGGTAATGGGATAGACCAAACTTAGAGAGGGGTGAAGCGCCCGAAAAGAGGAACTTTAATCTCGATCGAACAAGGCTCGAAGGAAGCTATTAGATACGAATAAGTGTTGGAACACGGGGCATAAAGCAAAGGTGTAACAAGCCTCTTTCCTCCGCTCGACTAATAAGTAGTATTGGCGGGTGTACCAGATCGATCAGAGAAGTGCCAGCGGCTGATGTTGATGTAGCGATTCTGTTTCGAGTAAAGTCGCTAAGGTTTTGAAGACATGGCATAGCCCAAAGCACCAAAGCGCAGGTAAGGTTCTTTCGTTGTTGAGTACCCAATTTCCTCAGGAGAGCGGGTAATCGCTCTTTAGAATAGGCAGAGGGGGGACGAGACTACTGGTTCAACCAATCAATTGCAGGTGCAGGCTAGGGGGGAACATTCCTATTAGAAAGGACAGGAGTGGCACTGTGAACTTCGGGAATGCAGTAGAGGGGAGTTTGGGCAAGAGAATAGCTTTACTTCGAGTTTCAGGTGCAGGAGAGGGGGTTACTACTCGACTAATAAGTGTTGGATTGGAGGGGAACTTCTTTCTCTTCCCCAACTGGAAAAGTCTTGCCCAGGGAACAAAGCCAACTGGTAAACTCATGCCAGGGGATGTCTTTCTCAAGCGTTGCCAACTGGTAAACTCATGCCAGGGGATGTCTTTCTCAAGCGTTTAGTTAGCCTCGCTACAATGCCAGGGGAAGAAGTAGCTACGGTAAACTCTAAACTATCTTTCTTCTTTCACTCATAGCTATCTGACTGTGAGGATTCCCCCATGTCTACCCTGAAGGAAAGGTGAAAAGAAGCGCCCTCTGCGAGCCGATGGACTGTAGCCTTAAGTTGGTCTCCTTCCTTCTATCTATAGGGCCTAGCTCCCCCATCTTCCTGCTACCGCAGCTTGACTGAGCACGGAAGTCTCTGGATTTGATCCATGCCCTACGCCAGCCAAGACGACTCTAACCACTATGATGCACCACCTAGATTTCACTCTCCTTTCTCCTTCTCTAGCTACTGACTCTGTCTACTGATAGGTCTACTAAGGAATAGCCTACTGGATGCTTACTTCTTCTATTACTAATATAATTTCTCTTATCGATTGATTTCAATCATAGCTACCCGCACTCTGTTTCTAAATGGATCGAATTCCCCTAGCCGAGAATAACCTTCTAGTGGTTGATCGCTCCATCCATCTCCAGCTGCTTTAGCTTTAGCCTTTTCAGTCCCTCCCCGTCAAGTTGAATGCCTCTGTAAGCCCCCTTCTTAGTCAAGCAAACAAAATGTAGATGTCTCATTCATGCCTGTCCGTTTCTGCCGGGAGATCAGCTAGTGCTTCTCTCCCCAAACAAGCCGGAGAGTAGGAGTAGGTCTCACCGGCTATCTTTGATTGGGTTGCTCTACGTTCCATCTCTGGATTAGGTTGATGGAACCGGGTCTCTATTAGTTTGACGACTTGTGGTGGCGACTTAAATTAACCGTTTGGTCTAACCGGCACGCCTTGAATCACTCACAGTAGTTACCGCTCTCGCTCGTCTTACCAGCCCCTTCGCTACCGCTTTTTGGGACGACTAGACAGATATGTTTTTTTAAGATAGCCTGTTCGGACTGGTTACTGACTCGGTCGCTCTCCCTTCCTCAGATACCTTCAGTGACTCTGTCTTTACCGCATAAGAAAGAAATGCCTGAGGCATTTCTTTACCCTCATACACGCAAGCTACAAGCATTAACAACGGTTTCGTTTTAGTTTTATTTGACTATTCTATTTTCATAGGCAAGACTAACTAGTAGTTCCAAAGAAAGGAGCATCTGGCATAGGCAGCAAGCCTTGGGAAGGCTTTCTTCGTATGATCGGTTCTTTTTTCACATGTAGGTTCCTCCGCAGCAAAGATGGTATGGTCGGCTTGCGCTCTTACTTGGAAGTGGTCTCAGTCGGCGGAACAGAAATCCATGTTGGGGATGGACCTTAGCGCTTCCTCTCTATCCGGAAGTAGGGAATCCTTGCATATCCCGTTTTGAGCCGTAGTATATTAGTTCTATATGCCATCGCCGATAAAGTGGAATCCACTATTCCCTGCTGCCTGCCAGGTCATTCAATCTCTCTAACTCCCCGACTCAGAAAGCTTCTGCCTACACCTTCCTGCGCCCTCTATCTAAATCATCTGCAATGGCTCCGTATTTCTTGCTACGAGCTTAACGGTCGCTACGAGACTGTGGGTCTCTTTCTTAGTTATATGGTTAAGGCTCTTTCCCCTTGTCAAGGTTTTGATCTTAGAACCAAGCATAGAAATTCTCGATTAACTTGGTGGGTGACTTACTTTCCTCAACTAATGACATAGTCAAGTAGTATGGTTCGGTTGCTACGAACGCTACACCTGCTCTGCGTGGTCTCCTATGAATGAAGCATTGAATAAGGGCTTCTCTCTCTCCTTGTAGCTGTTCATGGTTTGAGAACCCGGCTTATGGCTATAGTGACTCTTATGGGTATAGTGACTGGTTTAGCTGCAAGCCAAGACAGAGACAGGAGTTTATTCACCTTCACCACTGACCGATTAGGAAGAAATGCTTCTCCTCCAACAACTGTTTACCCAAAGCTAGACTTGCAGTGAGTCGAGTCTTCCGATCACCTGAGAGTGCCTTCACATCATAAGAAAAGCATAGGTATTAGTGGCTAGTCTAGCTACAAGGAAGAGGTTTTCAAGTCAAGGGTTTCACTGCACCTTCGGTGAATCCTTGCTTCCACTCGGTTGGACCTCTCTAAGGAGAGCTCCTTCCCTCACTCACTTGGCCAAGTCTATAAGCACAGGTAGAATGACTAGTCTAGCTACAAGAAGGAGAAGACTAGTAGTTGCCATAAACAGCCAAGTCTTAGCAGCCAGAGCAGGGAATTAGTTAACCGATTAGCTACAAGAGCCGTAAGCAAAGGAATAGCTACCACTTCTTAACAGTCCCTCCATTCCTGACTTAGGCATGAGATAAGGGCCTCCCTCTCCTAAAGATGTAGCTAGTTGGTAGTTATTAGCTAGGTACTTTCTGTCCTTCGTATCTGCCTAGCTTAAGCTATAAGAGTAGCGTCCTATCATGTGTCTCAATGATTTAGTTCACAGAATAGTCCGAGAAGAGAATCTGACAGACTACCTTCTTAGGTAAGAGCATACGAGTAGAAGATTTGATTCTATCTTGCCTTCCTTCCAGCACTGGTAGTTGAATAAGGAATTTTTAAAGCCCGTCCTGCCATTGCAAAGGAATGGGCTAGTCTCTTCCCTGAGGGATCCCCTTTATTCCAGGCACCAAGAGGTCTCTCGAGCCTTCAGTGTGCTCCTATCCTAGCCCGAGGAAGAGAAGATGAAGAATAGGGGGCTTCCCTAGTCATAGAAGGGGGAGCTATGCTTTCTCCGTATTTTATCCAATAAGGGATCTATCTCCGAGTGACTTATTACTACACAGAGTATCAACCGATCCTAGTAAATAACTTCCAGTAGAATCGATAAGTTGTAAGAGAATAGGTTGTTCTATCCCATCTAATAAGAGAAAGCCCACCTCTGATCCAAGCTTAGCTCCCAAGTCGGTATTTCTTCCTAAACCTAAAGTGAGGACTTTGCCCCGTATAGGCAGATGGGTATAAAGTGGGTCACTCTGCCAAGATTCAATCTTTCCCCCGATCTTTCTTTGAGTCACTCCGCCCTAGGGTGCAGCTCTGTTCCCTACTTCTTGTATAAGAGAGTTGTGCTTCTCTTCCCTGATTATTGATTGGTTCCCCGCAGTCGCAAGGGCTGCTGACATGATGCTCGCTACAAACCTGATCTATAAAGGTATCTTTAACGAGCTAACTCTCTGCATCTCGTTCCTATTCAAAGCCAGCTTGTCCGCCGGGCAACAGTCTGGCCTTCTTCTTTGCTCTTCAATCGATGCCTAACTCAAGCTTGTCCATAGAACGAGCTCCGCTAAGCGACTAGCTGCCTTCTTCCCTAAGTCCGTAGCTCAAGTTTACCTTAGCAGTAGCAAACCTTACTTAGCTAGCGCTACCTTTAGCAAGCAAGTGAGTTACAAACTCTTTATCCTGATATATCTCTTCGGGTTTTTTCCGAAAAGTATTTGTTTTTCGTTTCTTATTATCTGACTCCCGTTTGTTTGTTTAACTCAACACCAGCACCTGGCTTTCCTTACTTGTCTGGAAGTACAAGAAGGTTGGTAGCTTCTAAGGGGAGTCAGCCAGTAAGGAAGAAATTCCGTTCACTCGTCGGGAGCTAAAGCAAGATTGTTAGAAGCTATTTAAGCAGTTCTTCGTTTGTTTCAGGCTAATGCTAGTAATCCCGATCTATCCTATCACCATTCCAATCAGCTATTGCCCCTATTGAGTAAGTAAGGCTCCCCCTCTCCTTTACTAATAGGGGTCGGTAAGCTAAGTCTCCAGTCCGAGAAAAACTCTATCGAGTAAGCCCAGCTACAAGTACCGAATCAAGCTTTTCTTCAATAGGATTAGCATAGGAATCATTAATAGTTGAATTCTCTCCCGGAACTACCCAATCTGTTTTAAACTCACATTTACCACGTCGCATTGACAAGTTCAAAAGTAGCCCAACCTAGTAAAGGGCAGCAAGAGCCAGTCACGAGTTGGTAGCAGCGGCTGTAGCCAGTACGGATGAGATCCCTGCGTAAGGGTTTCAAGCAAGTAGCGAATCAAGGTTTGATGCCGAAGCCGTCCCCTATCACTTAAAGGGAGATGGCCTAATTTCTATTCTATCTATGGAAATTTCAATCGAGAATAATCGTAAGTTTGAGGCCTGTCTTTGAACATAATAGTTGGCATGAGAATCCTTCTCAGCGGAGTCTCTGTGTGTTGAGATCGAGGGTAGTTTTATTCTGGGAACCGAGCCGGAGACTGTGACGCCGCTACTGGTACGCTTATCCAAAAGGCAGGGGCAGCCCGAGAATGCCGCTCCCCCCTTTCGTTAAATAGGGATGAGTAAGCAATCTTTTTTCCTATCCGTTCCGTGGCATGAACGAGAAGCATCCTCTGATCAGATCTCAGTCTATCTATTCAATGGCCTTCTCTATAGCCGAAGACTCGTCAGGGTGAGGCCTGTCACGTCAAATCAAGTACTAGTAAGAACAGAAGGGCATCTAAGGTATTAAAGATTTCTATACCTTCAAAAGAAGCCCTAAACCTATACTACATTATAGAGAATCAAAGAGTCAATAAATATATGTATGATTTGAAGATCCTATTTAAGGAAGTAATGAATCTAACTTATAGTGAAAGTTGTTTGACACCAGCTGATGCTATAAAGAACGCTTGTATACATTCCGATTATTTCGCAACCCTTTCTCTAAGCGAAAAAGGTGTTGTTACATATATAATGGATAATCCACACCTATGAGTGATCTTTCCTTACAAAGGAAGTTTCATTCTTCCTAAGTCAGCTAGAATCTTAGGTCATCGGTTACCGACTCCACAGCGAGCCTTAGCCCTATTGCTTGGAGCACTATTGGTCGAGACTTTTTCGATGCACTAGCCGACTTGAAAGAAGAAAACCACAATTCATACTTTCTATATGATAATACTTAGATAGAGTACTCATGTACGCGGGTTGTTAGTGAGCTGCAGAGCCTTAGTATCTTAATGCAAGTCGAAGTTGGCGCTCCATGCTTTCGTAAAAGCTTCTAGCTTCTTTTGGCCAAGTACTGTTTAGATTGAAGGAGAGTCAGATTCTTTATTATCACTCTTCTCATAGCTATTGTCCGGACATAGCGCCCTTAACCCCGACCTGAGGGAGGCGTCGGAATGCAGCAAGTGAGACTCCTCGCAGGAGTCGACCGATAAGGGCTTGAGCTAAGTAGGAGAAAGAGCGAGTCCGTAATAAGAGATCTTTGCTTTGAGCGAGTCCTTAATAAGAGATCTCAAAAGCGACAGAAAGATAGTGAAAAGCATGAACGAACCCAACAAGCAACTCAACAAGCAACGGTAGAGCGCCCTAGCGCGAAAGCCGTTGCGCAACAAGCAACGGTTTCAAGCCTAGCGCGAAAGCCGTTGTGCGTTAGTCACGCACATACGTTTTCTTGCTGCATACGTTTTCTTGCTGCCCGGCGCGCGAAAGCCGTTTTCTTGCTGGATTAGACTTATTGAGTGAGAAAGCTAATGAAATGAAAAGACTCTTTCAATCGGGAAAGGATAGATCTAACAGAAGGCTAGGCTAACCACTATCAAGGCAGGAAAGAGACATTCGCATACTAGCTATCACAAACTAGAAGACATTCGCATACTAGCTATCACTGGAGATGACCTAAGTTCGTTAAGCCACATACTAACACTAAGATCTATCTCTTATCCTGCCTTCCCTAGCATCCATATTCAGTTAGCTACTTCCCTCAGGAGAGAGACATTCCATCCGGTGTCCAGAGCTTATACGGGTATAGAGATTGGTTGCAGTGCTCCAAACCGGTAGTCGCTTTCTTTTCTTCCTCGCTTACGCGATCAGAGAACCGATCCTCATCGGCTTGCTTGCCTTTCTTTTGTGCTCTAGCGTACCTCCTTCGAAGTGAATGACCAACCTAGCTCTCGTGTATGGAATGAGAATATGGCCCACTCAACATTATCATATGCTTTCGCGGGGACGTCCAATCGTACCTTCCCACATGCCTGAGTTGATCTTGTTCTTGTTGTTGCTGTTGTTGCAGGGACGGGTGGCACTCAGTCCAGCCATGGCACTTGGGGATGACATGGCTAGGACTGTGACTCTTGCAGCTGTGGGAAAGATAGATGTTCTTGTCCTAGTCGAGATATATACATCGGTGTAAAAGATTGAGTGAAGGATAAAGAATTGTTAGCCATTGTGCATTGCCTACGAGTGAGTGGAGGGAAGGTACTCTCCAAAGATAGGGCCGACCGTAACGGACATAAGATCATCCGCCACCTGGTCAACAACTCTTCCTAGGTCTCTACGGATAGTGCTGTGAGTCAATTTGTTGAGTAAAGAACTAGACACTGGCGTCGATCTAGGCTTGCTCTGAAGGTCTTCCCCTTAAACTCGGAAATTCATTTGCTTAGGAATGTAGGCCCAACCCTTTTTATCCAATAATGTATCGCAATCAAGCAACGGAGGTCGAATTCCTATCTATTATTTTAGAGCGGACGGAACTTTGGTGAAGAAAAACAAAAGCAATTGGGAGTCGTTGGACGCCCGATCACTGGAATTCTTCTTCCTTCTTGCAGTCGTGGAATTCCTTACTTTCTGCTTAGCACTTTGTCTACCTAGCTACCGAGCGTAGCCCCCGGCCTCTAACCCATCCTTCTACTTTCTTTTTCTAAGACGTTTCCCCCGCCCAAAGGGAGGGGTTGTCTTTACTGCTCTCGAACCGGCTTATACTAGATCCTTTGGTTAATCCGACGATCTACAACCTTGGGTATTGTACTTTCTTTATCCCGAATGGCCATGGGCCGCGAAGTGTAATCACTGTAGAAGTTGTTTACGTGACATGATGGTCTAGCCTAATAGGCGTGTTTCTTGTTAATTAGAATTAAGGAAATGATGCGACAGAGCATTGGTTGTTGAGCTTCTCCTATTTGTATTTGGTCGGCTGTTCATAAAAAGCTATTCTCTACCCTTTTTGCTTTCGGGATCCAACAACCTGAGCTTATGCCGATTCTGATGCTCCATCTGATTCTGATTAAGCGAACTCTTCCTCCAGGATGCTGACCGAAACAGAAGGATATGGAATGGAGGTTGAACCTCATTCATAAGCTTTGCCTATGACTGACGGCGGGCATAGGGCTACTCATAAGGAGCCGCTCGCATCTTTCCTCTTCCTTGTGAGGTCCCATACCACTGGACATGCAGATGCAGGCGCTATTTGCCCAATTGAATGAGATCTTTCGTTTAGTAAACAACGGTGGGGCACGAAACTCACTTACTTTGTCTTAGAGAAATGGCCCTACTTTCGTCACCTGACTTAGAAACAAACGTCTCATCCGTGGATTCAGATGCTCAAATGCTCCGGCTTGACGCTGCCACCGGATGGTTCAATAGATTCTATTTCCGGGGCATCCGAAGTCTCTGGTCTAGCAGGAATGGCTTCCTATTCTGCCTAAGATCGAGTGGTTTGACACTCCCTTCTTACAGGTCGGGAGCCCCGATACCGTGTTGGTGGCTTCGGATTGGATTGATAGACAAGTGAGTGAGGAAGAATCTCATGTAAGTCTAAATCAACGGACAATCCTATTGCTTGTCAATGATTGGTGTAAATGCTTACTTGTAAATAATTCTTAGTGTAATACTTGCTCGTAAATTGATAGGTGTAATACTGAAGATAGGAGAAACTGGATCAGAAGCAAGAATAAAGCGCTTTAGCGTTAGGGCGATAAAAGGTATGAGCGTGACTAACGGCAGCAAGAAAACGTATGCAGCAAGAAAACGCCCTATATATATAAAGGCGTTAGCGCCGAGTGAAGCGCGCAAAGCGCGAAACGAGAACTAGAGCAACGGTGGTTGTTCCTGTAATCGAGTAATCGAATATGGTAGCTAGTCGACGAGCGTAGTATAAGAATCTCTTTTCTTGTTAGGCTTGTACTTTGGATTGCTAGAAGACGTGGTAGTTCCTTCTTACTTTTCCTATCTTAGCTGTGTCGTTGACTGGAAGTGAATAGCAGACGCAGCAATAACTTCTCGTCTGCATGGTTCGACTAAGGAGTGAGGAGTTGCTTGTTCCTTTCGGCACTAAGCTTACTCTCTTCCAGATCCTCGCTTCTATGGGCCAAGCGAATGCAGACTTTTGTTCACAGGATCCGATCAGCTGCATCGATTACAGCGTCAGCTGACTAAGGAAATAGAAGACTCTTAAGCACCTTACGTTTATTGAATGGGGCCGGTAAGGAAAAAACGTTCATTCCACCACTTCACTTAGTTAATTAGTGCGAAAGAGTGACTTTCAGTAGACCCTTTCTTTTATGAAGTCAATTACCACATCACCCGATTGAGTAGCAGAAGCGGCACCAGATACGGATTTATCGGCAGAAGTTTGATCTTCTACTGAAGACGAGTCCGTGGCATAAGACTCTACTCTAACAGTAGAAAATAAAGCGACAGCATCTTATTCAGTGATAGCATCCGATCCGGGTTTAGCAACCGTTATTGGACCGACTTACTTTTCTTTATTTTGTTTTAAGAAAGAAATGAAATACCAGTTCCACATCCTTCCTATTCTAGGATCCCCGTTCTATTCTCTAGGCCAAGATTCGCTTTTCCAGGATCACTTTTATAGGCAAGACTGTTCTCCCCGCTATCCAGGAACAACAAAAACAGAGGTCTCTATGCCAAAGGTACTGTCTGGTTCTAGGTTTTGGGTGGTACCAATTGGTCTGATTCAGCACCAGCTGCTGAAGAGGAGACGGCTGATGGATAAAGGGACATCCAATTCTTCAGTGAAGCAGCATATATTGATCTCCTTTTCAAGATAGTCACAAAGAAAGAAGGGATATGGGAGAATCTTTCTACTCCCTTTCTTTACCTAGACCGTTCTCCTCTCTCACTCACTTATATAATAGCTATTAGAGAGAACGCTTGCTATCCGCTGAGTGAGCTACATCTTCCTATCCGAACTACCTATCCGGTGAGTTCACTACTTCTTCCTATCCGAACTACTTCTTCTGCAGCGAAGGCCTGTCATCGAATTCTTCAAACCTGGAGCATGTCGATCCTGAATGAAACTAAACCATGATTGATCCTACTATCAATCCGTCATATAGAGGCATAACTCCGGCTCTCTCTACGGGTGGAGGGAGGGGCATCGTGAGACCTTGCACCCCAGGCCGGGAAGGAGGGGCAACAGCCTTGTCAAGGCGCGGGTCAAGCCAACTCAAAGTTCAGCGATTTATACCGATCAAGAACAGAGCGCGGCTAAGTCCTACCACTATTATTGCTTAAGTAAGCGCATTCATCCACATCCACAACAGAATCCACTCACTAAACTAAAGTCGAATAAAGTCCGTACGCTTGAATGAAGCCCTACCCCTACGCTTGAATGAACTCCTGAAACATCCACTTCAATTGATTCTACTTCATCTCCCCCAGGCACCCCTTTCTCTCCTTACCAGCCTGGACAAGATGGATGGGATGAAGGATTGCGGGGACAAAGCAAGCCAGCCAACAAAGATTGATCCAGTTGCTGTTGGGGACTTTCCCGGGGATGGGAGTCCATCATATCATATGAGGATTCACCTCTGAAACTCTAAAGAGGGTCCTACCCTACGCCCGACAACAAGAATCGCCTGAGCCAATTAGCTGTTGCCGACCGTGCTTCACTCCACCTCGCTTCCTTCCCCAGATGATTTAGCCTACTCATTGACCAGTGACTTCGGCATCGAGACACTGACTCCCAGATCAGCTAACTACTCTTTGTAAGGCAGAGCTACTTTCTGATCCCCAATGACAATATCGTCACCAGTGGGATTGGGGGCTATGAGTTGAACTGAACTAGACCTGTAATCAAAACTGTGGACATGGGTTAACTCCTATCCTGTAGGGACTATCCCACATTGAATCGACAACAAGTATCTTTCCTTTCAAAGATTGCTGCTTGAAACGAAGTCTGACTCTTCCGGATACGCAACGCCCCTTCTGGAGGCCTTACGACGGCTACTTTTATTGAAGAATTCGGCGTCACGACTGCTTTCGATGGCAATCCTTGATTGATTTCGGAAGGGGTGCGAAAGAGTTCAACACTACGCTCATTTCGTAGATCTACGATTTCAAGAAAACGATCTGATGTCTATATGCTAAACACATGAAATTGGCCTTGGCTAGAATAGCTAATAGGCGGGTAGATTGGTTGTCATACCCCTGTCTTTCTTACTTCCGAGTTGGTGAGTCACTTGCTAGTGTCGACATAAGCACTTTCTCGGTTATAACTGTTAGTCCTTCTTCCAGCGTAACCATTGGATTCCCAGGAAGAGACGAAAGAGACTCGCGAAGAACAGTCAAGTGGATGGAAATAGCATAAATAGAGCCAAGCCTTCTCTAAAAGAAGCAAGTGCAAGTCCCAGGAAAGCAGCTACTAGCTAATGTCAGAAGATCTTTGCTTGATTCGACTTCTGCCTTGATGTGCCTCTTCCTTTTGAAATATGAAATTAGAGATTCAGGTCAGTCACACAAAAAGGAGTAGCGAAGGGTTCAGTTGCATTAACTTCTGCGGATACGAGGGAGAACTCGCTATTCCTAATACTAAGACTGCGTCTCTTGCATACACTTAAAAAAAAAATGAAGATAATCTTGAATGACCGTCGGGCATTTTCAGGTGGCGAAAGCCCAATGTATTCATTTTTTCTTTGATTCCGCCCGTAGGCGCTAACAAATAAGTAAGAAGCAGGTCCGATAGTGAAGGGAGAACACTTGCTTGGTACAACTCTCATGTGGACGTCCTGCTTGATACAAGCAATCAGTAGAAAATAAGACAATAGGCAGAGGCTATTAGTCAAGCGGGGGATTCCTTAGCAATTTAGTGAATATGAGACCTTCTATTCTATTGATCTGGAATTGGGCCAATACGATTGATAGGTAAGGTAGTCGTTCAGGTAATGGGCTAGAGGAAGCAAATTCCTCTGTCCACGCGTGGACTAGACCGATTGAAAAGATTGTGGAAGGCCGGGTCAGGCAAAAAGACGGGTATTACTCTCCTATAAGAATGGACGTGTAGAAGCATCTCGATTAGTTTATACCATTTGTAATTGGTAACGAAAAGGATTGTTGATGCTCTGCTTGTACACAAGAAGTCGAATCCGGCTTTTTCTTTTGATTATTAGGAGTATGTATGCCAGGTACTGCTTTTGGATGATCATAGGCCCTCAGATAATGATTGTGTCAGTGCATGATGACCCGAAGTCTTAGTGTGGCTGACAAAGGGGCTTACAAGAATGAACTGTTGAACTAGCTCGCGCGGAAAAGATATATCCGTTAGTAACGAAGAAAGTGCTAATCTCGCAGTCAACTGTTAAGAAGCGGCGGAGAGAGGTGTAAATCATGAATCAGCAAGCCTTCCAAAAAAGGATTTCGCCGTGGAGATTTGGTGATAGGCCTGCGTTGGTACATAAAATAAAGACTTTCCAACCCGACCATTCAAGGAAATAGACAAGATTGAAGCTCCTTGCTTGGGTTCGGTTATCATTAAATGTATAGGGCCACTTTGGGTATTGAAGTGAAGATACTTGCATAAACTTCGGGCGTAGAAGAGAAGCCCTTTCTGATACGTCAAAAAAGAAGCCGATTCTACGCCGTAAAGGAAGCGTGTGCCCAATCACTAACCAGGAGGTGGTGTTCATCAAGCCCTCTCTCCGGACTTAACCTAGACCTTTGTCCGGCCTAAAAAGCCCTTCTATCTAAGCTAGAGTTCCATTCGAGCAGAAGTCTCTAGCCTGCTGTATAGCCTACCGTCAGGGGCCCGGCAAACGGAACTCAGAGCTGCTCAACGCACCACCAGCCCTTGGCACAACGATCAGGTCAAGCAAAGGGCTCCAACCAAAGGGGCGCAGCGCGCACATAACTCCTTGATGAAAAAGAAAAAGCAGGGAGTTATAAAGCTCTTCACATTGTTAAACAGGAATCCTTGAATTGCTTGATGACATTCGATTTCGTTCCGTCGGCGATCCTCCTTATCATGTCTCCTTGTGTTTCTGTTCCTCTAGCTAGGCTAGAGCAATCTAGATTGAAAGAATTACATAAATAGAGTGAAAATCCTTCGCGTATTAGGAACCAGCCCGGTGTTTAGCTATGTATAGGACTTTTCTTGGGATGACTGATTGACTGTAATGGGAATGAGTAGCCCCTCACCCTAAACAAGCGAGCACAATAGAGCTTACAGTTGTCGTCTATCTTCGCTCGATCACCGAACCATCAGTCTTAACTTAACTCCTTGAATCAGTCAGCAAATTAGTAAGTCCATCAATCTGTAGTGGAATAGTCTCACCAGCCCGTAGAATAGTCCAGTAGTGGGTGAGTAGAGTCTGTGCTTTGGTGGGCACCGGACAGCACAGCAAGAAGCTTCTCGGCCGCCCTATCGCACACGAGATGAGAGTATACAGTACGCGTAACTAAGTGGTATCGGCAATAGTGAAATGAGCGGGGTCGGGCTCAACCAACGACACCTGGTCTGGATCAGAGCAGCAGTGTTGACCTTATTACTTCCCTTCTGAACCTATGTCCTTTTTATTGCTCTCAAAGAAGGTTTGGAAATAAAGGACAAGGCTGTGAAGATCTTGTGATAGGAAGCTTTATTGGCAAGAAGAGTCCTGGACTTCCATTATGTCAGAGAAGCATGTACCCGTACTTGGCAATTCGAAAAAAAGTGTTTTATGCAAAGATATGGCGAGCACATGTATTCCTTCAAGTTCGAGAATGAGGAAGACAGATTGCAAGCTCTTGAAAAAGGCTCCTTTCACATTGCCAGCCATTTGTTCATTGTTAGACCGTGGAAACCGTTTATTGAAGCAGAAGTTCATGATCTT